CCCCTCTGAGAGCCATAAATGAGACTTTCATCTCATATAGCTCAAGCAAAAACACCCAAAGACTGGTTCTAATAGAATAGAGATGGAATAGAAAGTTTGAAACTTTTTTATTTTGAATCTTTGATTCAATGGTCTCTGAGGGTATGAAAGAAGAAAAACCTGAAAGCTCTTCTGTGTTTGGGGCGATAATACCAAAATCTCAAGTTGGCTCAGTCATCTTTATGTTGATCCTTACCAGGCCTTTTGAATTGTCTCTTTTCCTATTTCATTTTTTTATTATTGATAGAAATTCTCTTGTTAAGAACCCTATGAATTGATTAAAACCTCAGATTCATACTATAACCGTGATGATTCAATAATAAAAATTTTAAGTTAATCAAGGATTCCCTGAGTAAGAACCCCCCGGCCATCACTTAATTCCATGAATAGAACTAGATATAATAACTAAATAATTCAAAGAAAATCTTTTTTGAGTCCGGATACAATATGAGGTCTGAACATTAAGTATGAATCATAGTTCAAATATTTCTTAATCTATTTCGTATATTCCGTGTTCCAGCTATTATAATTATTATTATAATAAATATCCGACGAAGTAGAACCACCTCTATCAAGCAAGATGACAGACCCCATTATCTGTACTATCAATAGGATCAATTCTAACAAGTCACACACTCATATTCCGGAAATAAAAAAAAAAAAACAAAGAAATTTCGCGATCGAACTCCCAAAATACAATGGACTCAAAATAGGAGCTCTAAATAATTAGGATTCATTTTGTAATCACAAGTTAGGCCTTACAGGTTCTTATAGATTTAATTCATTAAAATTCCATCCAATAAAACGGAAGAATTATAAATCTCCAAAATAATAGATAGAAATATCGTAAATAGAGCCATTGCGACACCCATTAAAGGAGTTGTTCCCCACCCCGGAGCTACTTTACCATATTCTGAATTCAATGGTTTTAATAAACTACCTACAGTAGTTTGTCTTGGACCAGATCTAGAACTGTTCTCAACAGTTTGTGTAGCCATAAATCCTATTATATTCATTTTCATTACGATTAGTTGACTTTGTATACCATTCCGTTGTAAATGTAAATAAAGGATCTTAGGCTAGATCCGTTGGGGTCTTGAAATTATAGAATAATAATAATGGAAACAGCAACCCTAGTAGCCATCTTTATATCTGGTTTACTTGTCAGTTTTACTGGGTATGCCTTATATACCGCTTTTGGGCAACCTTCTCAACAACTAAGGGATCCATTTGAAGAACATGGGGACTAATTGAAGTAATAAGCCTCCCAATATTGGGAGGCTTATTACTTCAATTGAGATAATAAAAAAATCATTTTATCTTTTTAGTTGGAACTTTAGGAGGTTCTCGAAAAAAGATAGCGAAAAAAATGATCCCTAGAGTCGAGACTAAGAGGAATGTATAAACTAGTGCTTCCATAGATTCGATCGAGGTTTACAATTATAGCTTCCATACCTGTTTGTTTCTTTTTTTTTTTTTTTCTTTGAGGAATTATTTCCAGACTAAAAAATAAATTAAAGAGAAAGAGTAAAAAAAAAGTGATGATCCAAATCAAGATTTCTTTTCTCTGGTTGGTACCCTATAAACAATAACAAAAAAAAAACCAATTTCAAAAAGAAAATCGAGGCGTAAAGATATCAAAGTGGTGTTCAATCAGACTGCTTGTCTTTTTGTAGTTGGATCTCCAAGTTTTTGGAATGCTCCAAATTCTACTTGAGCATCCAAATCTGGGTCAATACCAGCAAAAACATCTCTGAACAAGGTTCTAGCACCATGCCAAATATGTCCAAAGAAGAAGAGTAAAGCAAATGAAGCATGTCCAAAAGTAAACCAACCCCTTGGGCTGCTACGAAAAACGCCATCTGATTTCAACGTAGCACGATCTAGTTCAAAAATCTCCCCCAATTGAGCGCGTCTAGCATATTTTTTTACAGTAGCAGGATCACTATAACTGACTCCATTGAGTTCGCCACCGTAGAACTCAACAGTTACACCGACTTGTTCAACACTATACTTTGATTCCGCTCTTCTAAAAGGAACATCCGCTCTAACAATTCCTTCACCATCTACTAAAACAACCGGAAATGTTTCAAAAAAAGTAGGCATACGACGTACAAAAAGCTCCCGCCCTTCTTTATCTCGAAAGATGGGGTGTCCTAACCATCCAACAGCTATCCCATCCCCATTATCCATTGAGCCCGCCCTAAATAATCCCCCTTTTGCCGGATTATTTCCAATGTAATCATAAAAAGCTAATTTTTCAGGAATTTTAGACCACACTTCTGATAAACTTTGATTTTCGGCTAGTCCAGCACTAATCCTTCGATATATCTCTTGCTGAAAGTATCCCTGATCCCATTGATAACGAGTGGGCCCAAATAATTCGATGGGAGTAGTTGCGGAACCATACCACATCGTTCCGGCAACAACAAAAGCTGCAAAAAAGACAGCAGCAATACTACTTGAAAGTACGGTTTCAATATTTCCCATACGCAATCCTTTGTATAGACGTTGTGGCGGGCGGACGCTAAGATGGAATAACCCCGCTAATATGCCCAACGTACCTGCTGCAATGTGATGAGAGGCTATTCCTCCCGGAACAAAAGGATCAAAACCTTCCACACCCCATGCCGGATTTACAGGTTGTACTTTTCCCGTTAGCCCATACGGATCTGACACCCATATTCCAGGACCATACGAGCCCGTTACATGAAATGCACCAAAACCAAAACAAGCCACTCCTGAAAGAAATAAATGAATTCCAAAAATCTTGGGCAAATCCAAAGAAGGTTTTCCTGTGCGTTCATCGCAAAATATTTCTAGATCCCAGTATACCCAATGCCAGATAGCTGCCAAAAAACATAAACCAGAAAACACAATATGTGCACCAGCTACACCTTCATAACTCCAAATACCCGGATTTGTTGCAGTACCTCCTGTGATACTCCAACCACCCCACGAATTGGTAATTCCTAAACGAGTCATGAAGGGTATAACAAACATACCCTGTCTCCACATTGGATCAAGAACGGGGTCAGAAGGATCAAAAACTGCTAATTCATACAGAGCCATCGAACCGGCCCAACCAGCAACCAGAGCTGTATGCATTATATGAACAGAAAGCAACCGGCCGGGATCATTCAATACAACGGTATGAACACGATACCAAGGCAAACCCATGGAAATACCCCTTTATCAAAGATAAATAGACACTATGTAACTTTATTGCATTGGAAAAGACTGTAATTCTATATACCTCCCTTATTCAGTGAATTATTTCCGAACAAGGGCTAATATTTGTTCTATTCGGTTGGTAATAAAATAATGGAAGAACTTTGTTCGTAGGAACAAAGCTAAGCAGATTTATTCTATACTCAATAAGTACTAATACGCAATGGGGGTTAATACCAAGTTCTCGGAAGGAATGTGTACATACTTATTTCATCATTCTATTCATAAAAAATCGACTTTATTCATTCAGTTTTTCGTTATGATTTTTTCGAATATATGGATAAAATAACTACGTATATTATAAAGACAATAAAAAAGAAAATCATTTTGTTACGTTTCCCCATCAAAGTGAAATATAGTACTTAGTTCTTTTTTCTTTCATTTAATGCCTATTGGTGTTCCAAAAGTACCTTTTCGAAGTCCTGGAGAGGAAGATGCATCTTGGGTTGACGTATAGTGCGGCTTGTCAGACATATTGGGTCATATGGGATTTTTTCCCGTTTTCTCCCCCGATCGAGATATCCCCCGTTTCGCCCAAGAAAGATTCGGTGAATCATTAGAAATTTGCAGCGTGAAGTTCAATTAGATTTAGATACGTTTTAGGGGATTCATATTACATTGCTTCGAATAATTTATGGTTGACTTGGTTGGACTAAAAAATGAAGTATCCAGGCTCTGTTTAGAAAAAACTAATAGATTGGTAATATATCTATGATTCCTAGTTTTAGAATAAATGATTCCTATTATTTGTCAAAGGAGTTAGTGTTACTAACTATTTGGTAAGAAGGTATGAAATATATTCGGGGCAAAAAGTGATAATAAAAAGAAACGGTAATGAAGACCTTTGTCCTATACGTACAAATAAAACTCGGGCAAATCTTTACCCAGAGTAGAGCATAAACCTAACAAGCTGAAAGAGACCCAATCAGTAACAAGAAAATACCATCGTGATTTGGATTGAATCTCGATGAAACAATACATCAATGAGAATCAGGAGGAAAGTAAATGGCTTCAGTGATGTATTTTTTTGCATTGTTATTCTATATATTTAGTATTCTATTTTTATTATCTAGCTTTTTATTATATATTTTATAAGTAAAAATGAAATAGTCAAATAAAATACGAATAAAAAAAATAAAATGGAAATTAAAAGTAGTGATTCTATCTATATGAAGAAGAAAAGCCCTTTCGTGAGAAGCCAGAAAGAGCCTGTTATGTTATGAGAAAAGAACGAGGACAGGAATCTATACATTGATTACATTAATTCTTTTTTTCGCAATTTTTTTGAACCGTATGCATCAAAAGGTGCATGTACGGTTTCTAAGGGATATACTTGGACCCTAATCAACCGACTTTATCGAGAAAGATTACTTTTTTTAGGCCAAGCGGTTGATAGCGAGATCTCAAATCAACTTATTGGTCTTATGATATATCTCAGTATTGAAGATGATAACAAGGATCTTTATTTGTTTATAAACTCTCCAGGGGGCTGGGTAATACCCGGAGTAGCTATTTATGATACTATGCAATTTGTGCGTCCAGATGTCCACACAATATGCATGGGGTTAGCCGCCTCAATGGGATCTTTTATCCTGGTCGGAGGAGAAATTACCAAACGTTTAGCATTCCCGCACGCTTGGCGCCAATGGGTTTTTTTGAGACAAAAAATAAAAAAGAAGACTATGCCTTCGCCCTATGAAATATGAATAGTAAGTAATAATAGACTATTAAGTAATAGTAGCATGGCACTGCGAATTCGATATGATCAATTTTTGCATTAAATTAGATTATGTATCGAAGGGGTAGTATGAAATAAAGGATAGTTCCGATTTTTTCTTATTTATCGGGCGTCCAGTTCAGCGTCACAAGCTCTTTTATTTTTTGCTCTTAACACTATTTATATTTATGTAAAGAGCAGGAAAAACAAGATTTTTAATTTTTAGTTATTTTTATTTGATTTGATCAAAAAGAAACTTTGGGATTGCTGAATTACAGATAAAAAAAGAATTACTATATTCTATTAAGGCAACGGAGCCATCATAGTATTTTAAACTATTACAAAAAAGAAGGGTGGTATTTTGATCATTTGACCATCTGGGTCTAATATATTCGTCTCTTTCTTCAATGGCACGGAGAGGTCAATTTGAGTATAGAGCCGTATGCATATCCAATGCACAAAAGATGCCCGTACGGTTATTTAATTCTATCTTTGTTCTATTCTTTGTTATTTTTCTTGGCTTCATCACCATCCCGCGAGATAGAGGGACGTTATATCATCAGGGTAATGATCCATCAACCTGCCAGTTCGTTTTATGAGGCACAAACGGGAGAATTTATCCTGGAAGCGGAAGAACTACTAAAACTGCGCGAAACCCTCGCAAGGGTTTATGTACAAAGAACAGGCAAACCCTTATGGGTTGTATCTGAAGACATGGAAAGAGATATTTTTATGTCTGCAACAGAAGCACAAGTTTATGGAATTGTCGATCTTGTAGCAGTTGAATGAAAATAACATGGATTTCACGCAAATCAATGATTAATGATTTGCGATTTTCTCTCTGAGTTTATTTAAAGCAATTCATAATCATCCGGTTAGGATCAATCTAAACCAGTCCATTATGTATACAATTAAGTATGCCAACTATTAAACAACTTATTAGAAATACAAGACAGCCAATAAGAAAGGTCACGAAATCCCCCGCTCTTAGGGGATGCCCTCAGCGTCGAGGAACATGTACTCGGGTGTATGCGCGACTCGTTTAGATCATATCATGATCTGGCACAAAAGCCATTTCCAGTATCAATGATCGGTAGCAGCGGATAAGATAGAACAGAAGCAAAGACTACATTCACTATTAAAATAAAAAAAATCTATCCTATCCCCCCATTGGATTATGGATGAATTTTATGGTTTCTCTCGATCCAAATCCAATCAAGATGAGAAGCAATTTTCCATTGGTAACAAATGGTTATCCACTAAGCGGAGGAAAGCTTATTAAAAATAAAAAATGGGTTCCTACTCTGGCAAGAACGGAAGAAGAGGGTCAGCTACCCAGCTAATTTTCATAATTAAATACCGTTACTGTATAGCTAAATCTCGTTGTGAAAGACCTATTACTAGATAATTCATGGGTAGAGCCAAAAAGGATGAACTATACAAGTTACCAATAACGTTGATTCAATGAAGAAAAGGCTCCGGTGTATAGAGAAGACCTCAGCGTTTAAAAAGTCACCATAGAAACGATGGAACCCACTATTTCTTTCTCTTTATCTATTTATCGTTTTTATTTACTCTATTTTTTACATTTATCGCAGAATACAATTTCTTGTTTCGCAGTGAAATGCCTAAAAAAAAATCGTGGTTGGGAAGGTTATAGCAGCCAAAGCCAGTGGGATTTTTAGTTTATACATTGGAAACATCCGTTTTGTTATTACTAAATTAGGAAAGGGTAAAAGACTAACTGAAAGAAAAGAAATCAATTAGTTATTCGTCAAAGTTTCATCTATTCAATGACTAGAATTAGACGGGGATATATAGCTCGTAGACGTAGAACAAAAATTCGTTTATTTGCGTCAAGCTTTCGGGGAGCACATTCAAGACTTACTCGAACTATTACTCAACAGAAAATAAGAGCTTTAGTTTCGGCTCATCGAGATCGGGATAATAAAAAAAGAGATTTTCGTCGTTTGTGGATCATTCGGATAAACGCAGCAATTCGCGAAGGGTTCGTATCCTATAGTTATAGCAGATTAATACATAATCTGCATAAGGGGCAGTTACTTCTTAATCGTAAAATACTTGCACAAATTGCTATATCAAATAAGAATTGTCTTTCCATGATTTCGAATGAGATAATAAAAGAAGTAGATTATAAAAAATCTACCAAAATAATTTAAACGAAGTTTCCCGGAGTTTCTTCCCCGGGAAGGTAGAATCCAAATTCCTATGAGAAAATATGATTAAAGTAGTCAAAATAAATGAACGCATTCAATAAAAAAAGCTTTCTCCGATTTGTTTTTTTCTTACCACATGATAATCCAATCTAGATCATCGAAAAAACACCAATCTGCGTTTGAGTTCAGATAAAAAAAAAATTATGATGAGTGAAGTGAAGAAAGATTAAGCCTATTTATTTCTGGTTCGAAGACCAGTAGTTCTAACAATGGACTCGTCCATTCTTTCAAATTGTTTCTCATTATTCAGAAAGGGTAACAAAGATAAAATACGAGCTTGTTTTATAGCAATAGTTATTAATCGTTGTTGTTTCAAGGTCAATTTATTCACCCGTCTAGATAATATTTTCCCTTGTTCACTAATAAATCGACTAATTAAACTCATGTTTCTATAATCAATTCGATCCCCCGATTGAATCGGGGGCAAACGCCTACGAAAAGATTGCTTGGATTTAAGAAAAGATCGCTTGGATTTATCCATGGTTTGTTTTTGTTTATTCCGTATCTCGAAAATCCTATTTCTTAATTCTAATTCATTTTAAAATGAAAACTACTCTAATTAAAATTCAATTTAGTTATTTTATATTCCCTTCAGTGAAAGAGTACCATACAGATACTAAGTTCAATCTATTTCTTTATCGTCTCATGAATCGTATGCTTGTAGCAAGAAGGGCATAATTCGAATTGATTAGCCGTATTACGTTAGTTCTTTTGAATAGAAATACCCGCTAATATCCTAAACACTTTTTCGAACACAACTCTTACATTCCAAAATCGCCGTTACTCGTACATCTTTACCATCGTTTACTTTCAATTTTTGAATTACTAATATTTTGAGTCCAAACGACGAAGAAACGAAGGAAAAAATCGAAGTTAATAACATTAAATCCAATTGTAACAACTATATAACTATATATAGTAAATCAAACTAGTTTTCATTTAAATATCTTGATCTTGGTTCGAAAAGTAATAGTAAAATAATAAGTAATATAAAAATTTCTAAACTCTATTTGAAATCGAAGTACAGTCTAGTTTTCATTTAAATATCTTGGTTCGAATAACCGTTCCTTATATTCTGCGCAGTTTCGATTCTAAGCCTATCTCTCTATGATTAATATTCATTTAGATTTCATTTCATTCGAGAATTCGAACTTGAGATCGAGTCTTGCAGATGTTGAATCCACTTTTCTTTTTTTTTTTTTCTCTCTTTCCTTATTCAAAAAAAAAGGTAAAGAAGATTAAAGATACAATCAAATAAAGCATAAAAGAGAAATTAAGGGCGGTTAGTCACGGATATTTGATTGTATCTTTAATCTTCAACTATAATGAAAAAAAGGGGAATGTTAACGCATCCGGAAAAAAACGATTAATCTCTATCAATAGACCCGCTAAAGCCACGAACCAAAGTGTACTTAGTACTGGTGCCACGGAGAGATATGTTTTTAAATCTCGCATTGAAAAACCTCCCTTTTTGTTTTATTTATTGTAATACAGAAAATCAAAATAAAGCTAATGCATATATGATTAAACGCATATGTAGTTAAGGACCGGTTAAAGTTAGACACCTAATCCTTAACTTAAATTGAATTATACCATGATCCGTTAAATAAGATTTTACAAAAAGTTAAAATCTTAAAACGAAAAAACATCTTGCCGTGCGTTTACGAAAAATACAAAACTCATTTAGTTTTGTATATAACATATAATTAAATAATAGGTTAAATGAGACCAAAAAGACTAAAACGAAAGAAAATTATGTATATCAATGGACGAAATAACAATGTGGAAAATAAGACAGTAATTCTATACAATCACACTGTAGAACAATGGAAGGGATGTGGCGCAGCTTGGTAGCGCGTTTGTTTTGGGTACAAAATGTCACAGGTTCAAATCCTGTCATCCCTAGTCATTACTGCTCAAAATAGCAGTAATGGGGGATCACCTGAGGTCAATTCAAATTGGACATAATCTTTCATTTTTATGATACTATTCATAAATCCCCTTTTTATTTTTTATATTTATAGTCTATTCAGATAAGAAAGCGCTCTTAGTTCAGTTCGGTAGAACGTGGGTCTCCAAAACCCGATGTCGTAGGTTCAAATCCTACAGAGCGTGATTTTTTAGTCTTAGGTCAAAATTAGACTGAACTAGATCTAGATTCAGTAATTTGCACAGCAATAGGAAATACACCTCCTGTGTATAAAAAAAAAAAAAAGAAAGGAGGTCAATCAAAAAAAAGAGATAATAATTAATCAAAGGTCTAACTGATCACCACGTCTGTATTGTAAATATGCAGTTACAAATAATCCAGCCAAGGTAATAGGAATTAGACCTAACACGATTCCAAATAGAAAAATTTCAATCATTTCAATTTGTTTGAAAAAAAAAAAAAAAAGAATATCTATACCTAAATATTAATACGAATGGATATAAATCTCAATGATCGCCAATTCATAATTGGGACGAGACATAATTATTGAATAAGCAAAATATCACAGAAGGATTTTGTTTTATGAATTGCTCATTTCAAATAGTAATTTTAAATAAGTCGTATTTTGCTCAACCCAATAAATAGAGCTGAAGTTATAGTTAAAGCTGCTAGTAGAAAGCCAAAATAACTAGTTATAGTAAGCATTAAGTAACTAAATGAAATAGGTTTTTTATACATATGTTTAGAAAGCACTTACCTAAGTTTGAATTTTTGCAAATATAGGAGGATACTCAAAAATAGCAATTGAAAGTTTGCTATTCACCTATCATTATAGATGGCACCAAG